GGTTTGCACAACCAAAAAATTATTCTGAGGGTCTACAAGAAGATCAAAAAATACGGAATTGTATCAACAATTATGTACAAAAAAATATGAAAATATCCTCTAGTGTCGAGGGAATTGCACGAATAGAAATTAAAAAAAGAATCGATCTGATTCAGGTCATAATTTATATGGGATTCCCAAAGTTATTAATAGAAGGTAGACCCCGAAGAATCGAAGACTTACAGATGAATGTAAACAAAGAATTAAATTATGTAAACCGAAAACTCAACATTGCTATTACAAGAATTGCAAAACCTTATGGACACCCTAATATTCTTGCAGAATTTATAGCCGGACAATTAAAAAATAGAGTTTCATTTCGCAAGGCAATGAAAAAAGCTATTGAATTAACTGAACAAGCAGATACAAAAGGAATTCAAGTACAAATTGCAGGACGTATCGACGGAAAAGAAATTGCACGTGTCGAATGGATTAGAGAAGGGAGGGTTCCCCTACAAACCATTCGAGCGAAAATAGATTATTGTTCCTATAAAGTTCGAACTATATATGGGGTATTAGGCATCAAAATTTGGATATTTGCAGACGAGTAATAATCAGAAACCCTTAACTCGCTTTTACGTTCTATCCAGTGCTGCCAGCGATGGAATAAAAAATGAAAAACCACTTCATTCTTTATTATGTTCAATCAAAAAAATGAGCAATTCTAGCAATTCTATAGGGTTAAATAAAAATTCGATTGACCATTTTATTTTGATATAAATATTAAAATAAATATTAAATATAATTGCTATGCTTAGTGTGTGACTCGTTGGTTTTTTTAGGGTTAGGAATCTAAAAAAAAATAGACCGACCATACATAGTATGAACTAATAACTTATAGAAGTTATAACCAACTCATCGCTTCACATTATCTGGATCCAAAAAACCAGTCAAGATATGATATATCGGTCATATCATTGTAGCAACTGAAACATATTTTTGCATAAAAAAATTCTATTGTTTTTTATGAGTTGTGAAACAAAATATAAAAAGGATGTGAATAACTGGAAAGGTGAGAGAAAGAGAGAAAAAGAATATCAATGATATAATTCCAATCTAAAAAAAGAAAATATACAATATGTAGGGTCTATAAAGCATCGCATAAAAGACAATGTAATAAAGCATCAATACTCGTATTCATACAGAAGGAGATGAATATGTTCATAGAACAAAAAAATCAAGAGCCTCGAGCCAATAAAGACTGAGAAGATTGACTCAAGAACAAATTTAATGAGAGGCTCCATTGTAGAATTCAGACCTAAGCATTAATCGAGAAGCGATGGGAACGACGGAACCTGTGAATGCAGAAGATTCTATTGAAAATGAATTCTAATGATTCATCAGGTGGGATGGCGGAACAAACCGGAGAACAATTTCATTTATTCTGAGCGATCATGGGGCTAACCCTACAACTTAACTATATATTAAAATTAAAAGACTATATATTCTATTAAATTAAATCTATTAAATTAAAAGAGTAAATATTCGCCCGCGAAAGCTTTATTTTATTTGATTGCTATAATTTTTGGTGATCAAATACGATAAAAATAAAAAACAAAGGAAAAAAGAAATAAAGATTTGTTATAATATATAACATTAAATTTATGTTTAGTTATATATCCAAACAAAATCGATAACTTTCGAATAGATTAGATAAAATATCAAAGAGTTCAGTGTATTATTCATTAAATAGATGAAATACATGTATATCTTAATTAAAAATTTTTCAATCCTTTCATTCGTGAGGAGCTGGATGAGAAGAAACTCTCATGTCCAGTTCTGTAGTAGAGATGGAATTGTAATTGCGAAACAAACATCAACTATAACCCCAAAAGAACCAGATTCCGTAAACAACATAGAGGAAGAATGAAGGGAGTATCGTATCGAGGAACTAATATTTGTTTCGGTCGATATGCTCTTCAGGCACTTGAACCCGCTTGGATCACATCGAGACAAATAGAAGCAGGGCGCCGAGCAATGACACGAAATGCCCGCCGTGGTGGAAAAATATGGGTACGTATATTTCCAGACAAACCCGTTACAGTAAGACCCGCGGAAACACGTATGGGGTCAGGTAAAGGATCGCCCGAATATTGGGTAGCTGTTGTTAAACCCGGTAGAATACTTTATGAAATGAGTGGAGTAGCCGAAAATATAGCCAGAAAGGCTATTTCGATAGCAGCGTCCAAACTGCCTATACGAACTCAATTCATTATTTCGTGATAGAAATGTATAACCACAAGAAATGAAGTCTTGGAATAAAAACGCAATTGCAGGTTTCTTTTTTTTGACAAAGAATATTTATTTTTTTTCTTACTTAGCCCCTTTTCTTTTGCATTGAAAGAACAGATAAAAAAACGATATGATTCAACCCCAAACCTATTTGAATGTAGCGGACAACAGCGGGGCCCGAGAATTGATGTGTATTCGAATCCTAGGAGCTAGTAATCGCCGATATGCTCATATTGGTGATGTTATTGTTGCTGTGATCAAAGAAGCAGTACCAAATATGCCTCTAAAAAGATCAGAAGTCATCAGAGCTGTAATTGTACGTACTTGTAACGAACTCAAACGCGATAATGGTATGATAATACGATATGATGACAATGCTGCAGTTGTCATTGATCAAGAAGGAAACCCAAAAGGAACTCGCGTTTTTGGTGCGATCGCCCGGGAATTGAGACAGTTAAATTTTACTAAAATAGTTTCATTAGCCCCTGAAGTATTATAAGATAAGACCATCAGATAGAGTTACAATAGAGTATTTGAATGAAATAGGTTAATTAATCTAAGGGTCATTTTAATTAATAGATTGTGTCTCACGTATATACCTTTCACTTTAATAATTAAAATTCATAACAAAAAAGATCATGTTTATTATATCCAAATTTTGAGGAACCAATCATTTTAATTCATTATGGGTAGGGACACTATTGCTGACATAATAACCTCTATACGAAATGCTGACATGCATAGAAAAGGAATGGTTCGCATATCATCTACTAGCATCACTGAAAGCATTGTAAAAATACTTGTACGAGAAGGTTTTATAGAAAACGTGAGAAAACATCGGGAAAACAACAAAGATTTTTTGGTTTTAACCCTACAACATAGAAGGAATAGGAAAGGACCATCTAAAACTATTTTAAATTTAAAACGGATTAGTCGACCCGGTCTACGAATCTATTCTAATTATCAAAGAATTCCTAGAATTTTAGGTGGTATAGGAATTCTAATTATTTCTACTTCTCGAGGTATAATGACAGACCGAGAGGCTCGATTAGAAAGAATCGGCGGAGAAATCTTGTGTTATATATGGTAATCCTTCTACTATCCGAATTAGATCTGAACTTTCCTATTTGTGAAAAAAAAAAGAGAAAGGACGGGTTATCTAATATCACTCCTCCTCCATTAGTTGATACTTCAAGGGGGTTTTACCTGGAATGAAAGAACAAAAATGGGTTCATGAAGGTTTAATTACTGAATCACTTCCTAACGGAATGTTCCGGGTTCGTTTAGATAATGAAGATCTGATTCTAGGTTATGTTTCAGGAAGGATCCGACGTAGTTTTATACGGATACTACCGGGAGATAGAGTCAAAATTGAAGTAAGTCGTTATGATTCAACCCGAGGGCGTATAATTTATAGACTCCGCAACAAGGATTCGAACGATAACAAGAATTCGAACGATTAGGTGGTTTTTTCACTTTTACATTACATTTATGGGGATACAATTCTAGATTCAAAATGTCAAGAAACTTATTTTCTTCCAAGAAGCGGATTCGGAATTAAGTTTAAGTTAAGGAATGACAAATATGAAAATAAGGGCCTCCGTTCGTAAAATTTGTGAAAAATGTCGACTGATCCGTAGGCGGGGACGAATTATCGTAATCTGTTCCAACCCAAGACATAAACAAAGACAAGGATAATTTTTCTAAAAGGAACTAACCCCCGATAAAAAAAAGATCTGTTTTAACATGAAATGGATATATCCATATATCTCTGACTCATATTATAAAATATGGCAAAACCTATACCAAGAATTGGTTCACGTAGGAATGGACGTATTGGTTCACGTAAGAGTGCGCGTAGACTACCAAAGGGAGTTATTCATGTTCAAGCAAGTTTCAACAATACCATTGTGACTGTTACAGATGTACGGGGTCGGGTGGTTTCTTGGTCCTCAGCCGGTACTTGTGGATTCAGAGGTACAAGACGAGGGACACCATTTGCTGCTCAAACAGCAGCAGGAAACGCTATTCGTACAGTAGTGGATCAAGGTATGCAACGAGCAGAAGTGATGATAAAGGGTCCTGGTCTTGGAAGAGATGCAGCATTACGGGCTATTCGCAGAAGTGGTATACTATTAAGTTTCGTACGGGATGTAACTCCTATGCCACATAATGGCTGTAGACCTCCTAAAAAAAGACGTGTGTAAAAATAAAGATTGAAGAGATTTCAAGAGAAATAAATAATTCAATGATCTGATCAAATAATATTACTATGGTTCGAGAGAAAGTAACAGTATCTACTCGGACACTAGAGTGGAAGTGTGTTAAATCAAGAATAGACAGTAAGCGTCTTTATTATGGACGCTTTATTTTGTCTCCACTTATGAAAGGTCAAGCCGACACAATAGGCATTGCGATGCGAAGAGCTTTGCTTGGAGAAATAGAAGGAACATGTATCACACGTGCAAAATCTGAGAAAATACCACATGAATATTCTAGCATAGTAGGTATTCAAGAATCAGTACATGAAATTTTAATGAATTTGAAAGAAGTTGTATTGAGAAGTAATCTGTATGGAACTCGCAACGCGTCTATTTGTATCAGTGGTCCCGGATATGTAACTGCTCAAGATATCATCCTACCACCTTCTGTGGAAATCGTTGATAATACACAGCATATCGCTAGCCTGACTGAACCCATTGACTTGTGTATTGGATTACAAATCGAAA